ACATAATGTATGAAAGTATCTTTGAGGAACCATAGGATCCTCTGAAAAGAATTACAACACACGACTATAAGATATTCTATTTTTCCATAGAAATGTGTTCGCTCAAGAAAGACTCCAGAAGATATTGATCGTAAATAAGAAGACTGTTTACGAAGAAACAGGAATAGATATTCGCATTCATATACATAAGAATTATGTAGGAACAAAAAGAATCTTTTCTTTCTTTTTGAAAAGACGTAAATGGATTTATTTGAAGTAATGAGACTATTCAAATTATGATATTCGTGGAAAAACAATCGCAAGAAATGCAAAGAAGAAACATCTTTGATCCAGCATTGAAGGATTTGAACCAAGATTTCCAGATGGATGGGATGGGGTATTAGTAGATCTGACACATAATTTAAATGTGATAATTTATCCTCTAAAAAGGGAAATATTGAATGAATAGATCGTAAATTCTGAGATTTTGGTATTCTTTTTTCTTCAAGGGAAGATACTAATCGCGACGAGAATGGAATTTCCAGAATGACTCCAAAACCTTCTGATACCATTTGAGAAGAAAAATGAGAAGAAAAAGAATTCTTGTGCCCCCAAAATCCATTTTTGTTAGAATCATTCACCGAAGAAATCAAAGATTTCTGTTGATACATTCGAGTAATTAAACGTTTCACAAGTACTAAACTAGATTTATTGTCATAACCGATAATTTCCACAGGTTCGTAAAAAATAAAACTATTGAAGCTATGATAATGAGCAAGTGAGTAAATATACTCCTGAAGGAGCAGCGGATATAGGAAGTTTTGTTGCCAAAATCTATCCTTTTTCAATTTAAATATCCTTGTAATTCTGCCATTGAAACACATTTCTACTATAACCAAAAAAGGGAGGCACTTCTTGTGTTATGAAATGATACATAGTGCAATACGGTCAGAACGGCGTATGCGTATGTTGTATGTAGTATATTGTTTATCTTATACTAAAATACTATTTATAAGAAAATAGTATAACTTATAACTCTAATAAACTAGAATAATAATAGAATAAGAAGATTCTTATTCTATTATTCTAAGAAATAATTCTTAGAATATAGTCTAGTATTAATATATACTATGCACTGTCTATACTTTTACTTTAAATAATATATACTTTTATACTGTACTGTGATGTAAAAAAAATAAAGATAATCTAAGAAGTAAAAGATTATATAAAAGTAAGAACAAATAAAGAATATATACCCCGGAGGCAGAGAGCCCGATCTACAGATCTTTTTCCTTTCCCTTTCTATCCAATTTTGTTTTCTTTGTTATTTTATTTTCCTTGTTAATATAACTAGAATAACAAGAAAAGAAAATAGAAAATAACAATAATAAAAAGAAGGGAAAGGGGTAAAAATCTTTTATTTTTGCAACCCAATCACTCTTTTGACTTTGGAAAAAATTCTTGTTTTATCACTATACTATTTCTTCTACACATCCGTCTCCAATCCATAATAAAGAATAATTAGGATTAATAAAAAAAAAAGAATCAATGGTCCACTCACAATTCACAAGAGAACCTTTTCCCACATCAGGCACTAATCTATTTTTAACGTATAATTAGTAATTCGATCGGGTAATCATTCAAATTAAGAAGGGAAGCTCGTTGCTTTTTTGTCTTACTCGAATTGGAACCATAAGGCTCTATCCATTTATTCACTAGACCCGAAATACTTTACTGAACTTAAAAATTTTTTGATATTTTTCTATTTTTTTTACGACATGCTTTTTTTTCCATTCATTACCTTTCAGGATCAGTCGCGGTCTTATAAACTCTACCAATAGTCTAGACGAATTCCTTCATCCAAATGTGTAAAAGATCATAGTCGCAATTAAAAGCCGAGTACTCTACCGTTGAGTTAGCAACCCGGATCAATATGAAGTGTAGATAAGATCGAAATAAAAAAAATCCAGCAAACCCATCCATTTTACTAAAGTGAAGGAAAGAGCCAATAGGGAATGGGGATAAAAAGATCTATTTATATACGATCAAATTATATTTGTTTGAGACACCATTGTCAATATGAATGGACTTTTTAGAAAAAAAAGAAATTTCAACAAATTAGATATAAATTTGTGTTGGATTAGCACAACATAAAGAAGAAATAAGAACTTTGAGCGGAAAAAAATAAGGAATAAGGAAAAGGTAGAGATAGAAAAGATAGCGGCTTTCTTTAATCAAATACAAGAAGAAAGATTACCCCCCTTATTGGGGGGTTCCACAACAAGAAGCAATAAAAAAAATAAGAAGAAAATAAGTATGAATAGAACAAGAAAAGAAGAAACTTTGAATAAAAAATTACGCTAAAGATAGGTACTAGTTACCCTATCCTTTTTTTATTCATGATTCTTGTTTTTCCTTTCTTTCTTTTTTATCAAAAGAAACTCGAAATTCTTTAAAGAATTCTGCCTTCCTTAAAATATCATAAACAGTTCCTGTGGGTTGAGCACCTTTTTCAAGGAAATATAAAATAGCAGGAACATTTGAATAAGTTTGATTCTTTATCGGATCATAAAAACCCACTTTTCGAAGATCTCTTCCTTCTCTTCGGGATCGAACATCAATTGCAACGATTCGATAGATGGCTCATTGGGATAGATGTAGATAAAAGATGCCCCCCTAGAAACGTATAGGAGGTTTTCTCCTCATACGGCTCAAGAAAAAATGATTCTAATTTATATAATTTCTATTTCTATCTATCTATATAGATAGATAGAAATAGAAAGAGAAATGGATCCATAAAGAATTAGACTGTAATTTGAGCCTTTTTTCCTTCTTTACAGAAAAAAGAAATTTCATTCGTACTCCTAACTCAAGTTGGGTAGTTTTGAAAGAGTTCGAAAGGAAATCTTTAGAATTTCTTGAGCTGTCTCTAACCTCTTTTTTTGTCTTCTTTCAGATCTCTTTTGTTTTACTCATTCTGATCCAATCGTTGAGACAATTGAAAATAGTGTTTCCTTGTTCCGGAATTTGTTGTCTTTGCTTTGCGCTTTGTCAAATCATTGGGTTTAGACATTACTTCGGTGATCCTTACTCCTTTTCAAAAAGGCAGCAACATACCTTTTGTTTTTTGTTCTTTCTATGGAAAAGGAAAAAATCATACGAAAGATAGATTCCTTTGTGATACACTCTTGATCGAAACAGTTTGAAGATTTCGACAAATTTTATTTTTTCATTTCAAACTTGTTCAAATTTGAACCTCTCCATTTATCTATATTTAGATATTGATGATATATTTACAAAGTTGGTCTAACTTATTGATTGTCACTAACCCTAGATTATTCCCCCGATAAATGAATCAATCATTTTTGCTCGAGCTCCATCATATGCTATACCTTTATATACCATTAGTATCTTTATTTAGCAACCCAAGACAAATTAAATTAGGTTCCTAGCAGAACAAACTATGTCGAGACAAGAGCATCTTCATTCGTATAGAAAATGGTGGATGTCAGAATCCACAGCCAATCATGTCCTTCAAGTCGCACGTTGCTTTCTACCACATCGTTTCAAACGAAGTTTTACCATAACATCCCTCTAATTTTATTTTAATTTGGAACCGTATGCAATTGATTCAATATGGAATCATGAATAGTCATTGGCTGAACCGATACATAATAATCTACACTTATCTATCTATGGATAGATAAGTGTTTATCCGGAAAGGATTTCACTTAAATTTACCCCATATTTTCTCATATGAATAATATCACATTAAAAAAAAAAACAAATCAGTTTTAAGCAAACTTATTTACATCTTCAACAGATCTTTCGGGATTGTCCATCATAAAAGATCCCTCTTTTTCTTTTCAAAAAAAAAACAAATGAGAAACCTAAAAAAAAGCCTTTGACTTTACTTTCATTCAAATGAAAAAGAAATCCCCATGAATGGATAAAAGTTTTTATCCACTTTAACTAAATACTATACTAACTAAATAGTATACTAAACTAAATATTTCATTGAAATATTCATAAATATTCAATTATAGAATAATAAGATTCTATTAAATAATATTAAAAATAAAAATATACAATATATATTCTTATGTAATAATTATGTATTTATGTATTAGAAATGAAAATCTATATTATAATTTCTAATATTCAAAATTTTGAATATTAAATCTATTAAAATATTAAATAAAAGAATTTTAATGAAATTCTAAATTAATATATTCTAATATGAATATATTAATTATGAAATATGAATTATAAATATTTTCTCATTTATTATTTATGAATTATGATTTTATGATTCTAATATTATGATTGACTTATTATTTACCATCTCCGATTGAATCTTATTTTCATTGAATTTTAAAAAGAGAGATAGTTTGAGAATAAAGTTTCTTTGTTTTCATTATTATGGAGTAGAAAAGTCTCGTGTAAGGTAAGATCAAAGAGAAGATCAGAATCCTCGGATTCTGATCTTTTCGCATCCATCTCCATCATATAAAACAAATAATCGTTAACGAAAGTAATCACGAATATTTCAGAATAAAATACTTTAGTAAAAAAGTAAAAAAAAAAAAGATATGATTCTAAGAATCATTCTTAGAATTCAGATTGGATAACATTGTATCCAACATTAAACAGAAATTTGTTGAATGAAATTTCAATAGAGAAGAATCTTTCGTTTCTGATGCAAACGATCTGGGACGGAAGGATTCGAACCTCCGAATAACGGGACCAAAACCCGTTGCCTTACCGCTTGGCCACGCCCCATTTTTATTTGGTCTAAGAAAAACTAAGCTAAATATTGGTTATTCGTCAATAACCAACCAAAAGAAATATAGGACATGCTGTCGCTAGGATTCAACACAATAGATATAGAATAAAAAAGATTAATTGATCATTACTTAGAATTCAATTAAGATATTGTATGAAAATAGAATTCCTTGTATTCTTATTTGATTGTAGAATGTAAGGAAGGATTCTTGATTGGGGATAAATCAAAGAAAAAGAAGAATTTCTTTCTTTTATCTGCCTTTTTATTTTAAAATTTTCCTCAGAAAAACAACTCAATCCAATCTGATAATTTATTATCATTTCAATTTAATTTGAATCTTTAAGAACAAGAAAAGAATATTTGTTATGTTTAATATCTTTAGTTTAATCTGTATCTGTCTTAATTCTACCCTTTATTCAAGTAGTTTTTTCTTCGCCAAATTGCCCGAGGCTTATGCCTTTTTCAATCCAATCGTAGACGTTATGCCGGTTATCCCTTTATTCTTTTTTCTCTTAGCCTTTGTTTGGCAAGCTGCTGTAAGTTTTCGATAAAAATGGAATCTCTATTCAATTCATAATTTCTTCGATAAAAAAAAGATGAGATTTTTATTCTTAAAATAAAGAAGATCAGAAATAAGATTCAGATAAGTCTGGACATTAGGAACCCTCGATTCAAAAAGCGAAATTCTGGTATTTTATATTTTCTATTGAAATTGAGTTTGAATAAGGGAAGGGGGCGATGATCTTTATCTTTAATCAGCTAATCAGCTTATTTCTTCTTTTGTTCTGACCTTTCCTTTATAAGATCCCATACAATACCTAATTATAGATATGGATATGGCAAGAAATCTTTGGTAACGAAAAAATACGAATCTTATTACATTAGAAAGAAATTCGTGAAAATAAATTTCAAAAAAAACTTCCTTTTTTTTGAATCTTTAAAGCGTCATATCAAAATAGTGTATAGTGTGTGTCGTAAAATAGGTGATCTATTTCCTTAAAAAAAATGATCTTATCTTGGAGATTTGTAATGCTTACTCTTAAACTATTCGTTTACACAGTAGTAATATTCTTTGTTTCTCTCTTCATCTTCGGATTCTTATCTAATGATCCGGGGCGTAATCCTGGGCGTGAAGAATAAAAAAAAGAGATGAGATTCGTTTTTACTTTTTCCTTGATTTTTTCATAGGTAAATTTATAAATAAATGGAATAGATGCTAGATAAAGAGAAAAGATTCATAAAAGAAAATAATCGAAATTTATTCCAATTCTAAAATATCAAGTGATCAGGGGGGTCGGAGAGAGAGGGATTCGAACCCTCGGTACGAATAATTCGTACAACGGATTAGCAATCCGACGCTTTAGTCCACTCAGCCATCTCTCCCCATTCCAAATTGGAAATTTATCATGTGATTTAACACGTGAAGTCAAGATTGAGAACAATTTTGATTTTCCTTCAATGATTCGAAACAGATTTCTCCAATAGAAAAGAAAGAATACCTTACTTCTTTTCTTTTGTACAAAAGGTTCATTTCCCCGGCCTGGTTAAGTATAAGTACTGGCCGGGCCAGTACTTCTTTTGTTCCAACGAATCAAAATTGTTATTGAAACAAGAAGATTAATTTTCATTGCCATTCCTAATTCTTAGAAATTCTTTAAGAAATTATCTATATCTAGATTAATATAGAATATTCTATATTAATATGATATATTCTATATTGAAATATTCAATATTAGATATTTTTTGATATGATATTCTATATATATTCTTAGTATATTATAGTACCTTATTATAGTAATTCTAGTAAATTAGAGTCTAAATTAGAATATTGAGTCTTTCTAGTAATAGTGTTCTAGTAATAGTATTATAGTAATATAGTACTAATATTTTTCGTCTTTCTTTTCTTATTCTTAAGTATAAAATTTGGAAATTCATTAATGAAAAACAAATTTCATTCTAAATGAAAGTTGAAGTTCAGTATTCTATTCATCTTAAGAATTAACTTAAGAAGTCTTGATAAGAAGGAAGTATTAAGAAAGAAAAGAAATAGATCTTATAAGATAAATAATATTAATCTAAAATAGAAAACACATATTTCTAAATTGAGACTATAAATCATTTACTTGTTCAAAGCAAAGGACAAGCTTGAAAGTTTGAGGCCCGATTTACCCGAATTCAGAAAATAGGGCGGTTCAAGTGAAGGGAGGTTTCAAAAAAAAAAATACTTATAACTTTAGTACACTATTTCAATTTGACTAAACTTTTTCTATTCACCTATTTTTTTTTTCAATTTTTAAATCCCGCGCCGCGGCGGAACAAAATACGTGTTAATGCTGGAATTTTCATGATTCTGATGCTATCTTGACTGCGTCTGATTACATTTGTTGGACAAATGGTGCATTCATATCCAATAATGAATATGTAGCGGGTATAGTTTAGTGGTAAAAGTGTGATTCGTTCTATTAACAACTTAAATAGTTAAGGGGTCTTTCCATTTTTTTTCATATTTCATATTCCGATCAAAAACTTTATTTCTTAAAAAGATTTAATACTTTACCCCTCAATAGGACATTTGAGGAAAGAATATACATTCTCACGATTTCTATCCAAAAGGCAATCAGAATTTTAATAAAAAAATTGGATTATGGAGTCGAGAAGCATAATTTTTTTGATTGGTTCAATTCTTCCAATTGAATGAGTATGAATAAAGGATCTATGGATGATAGTACAAAACT